TAACCTCGTCTCTCTTTATTGGTCTTAGTAAAATACAACTTATTTGATTTGTAATTTTGAGAGGAGAGGAATAGTCCATTTTGGTATAAGACATTCTATCATTCCTTACTATGTAAATTTCCAATTCTCGGTCGTTGAGATTCATGATCAATACAGATTAATATTTAAGGATAGATATTACCTTTCTTTTTACTTTCCGAACAAATAAAAATGATTGAAGTCTTTCTATTTGGAATCGTTTTAGGGTTAATTCCTATTACTTTGGCTGGATTATTTGTAACTGCATATTTACAATACCGACGAGGTGATCAGTTGGATCTTTGATTCATTAATGTCTCTTTTTTTGTGGATTCCCTATTTATTTAGTTTGAATCCTAATCGACAAGGATAAAATTCAGACTTTCTTTTGAATGTTCAATTATTTCAGTGTAATTATCAGGCGAACAAGACTAGAATCACGCTCTGTAGGATTTGAACCTACGACATCGGGTTTTGGAGACCCACGTTCTGCCGAACTGAACTAAGAGCGTTTTGTTTTCATTAATTCTTTTATCTGATCCAAATACATTTTGCATATATATTCAGTATGTATGTTCAATTTGAATTCGTCTTCAAAAGGGGTCCCGGTTTATTGCTCATCTCATATAATACGGAATATCATAGAATACGGAATATCATATGATAAGTAATAGTTAGGGATAGGGATGACAGGATTTGAACCCGTGACATTTTGTACCCAAAACAAACGCGCTACCAAGCTGCGCTACATCCCTTTTCCATTTGTTTCTAGTGTTATTGTAAAGAATCTTTATATTGTTTTCCACATTTTTCTTTGTTGATATCTATCAACAGAGAAAAAAAGACTTAAATAATAAATCAAAAGAAAGGAGGATTTGAAATGCGAGATCTAAAAACATATCTTTCCGTGGCACCAGTAGTAAGTACTTTATGGTTCGGGGCTTTGGCGGGTCTATTGATAGAGATCAATCGTTTTTTTCCAGATGCACTTATATTCCCCTTTTTTTCATTTTAGTTATTGACCCAGGAAGGGGTGAAGAAGATTATAGGTCCAATTCAATATGAAATATGTGTAATTAACCTACTCTTCTTTTTTATTCTTTTTTATTAGAATTGTAATACGAAAGATAAAGAAGAAAGAGGAATTTGGCCTTATTTAAATTCGGAGTGAAACTCGGGATTTGGTCCAGGCTTCAATGGAATTGAATTATTCATTCAATTCCTATGAAAAAGAAAGTGAAAGCAGAAATCAAATGGATAGGTTGGGGCAACCATATAATAAAAAATACTAAAAAAAAAAAAATTAAAATACTGTATAGCAAATTGCAACGAAATCTTTCATAATTTTTCGAATTCTTCTTTTTTATTTTAGTTGTTTTCGTTTTTTTCTTTTTCTTAGATTCGAATCCGAAAAGAGTTAAGTGAATTAAAAACCCAAAGGAGGTTCATGTCCCAGGGTAAAGTAAAGATATCTCAGTAATTGTTCTTTTGAAAGGTACTGGTTGTGATAAAAAGAGTCTAAATAAGGAATCAATCGGTATTTCTAGATAGATTACTAAAAAGAATCGACACAATATGCCTAGTCGATTGGAATTAATAAAATTATGTCCCCGTCGTTATATAACAACATATGCTAAAAAAGGAAGAATAAAAAAAATACAAATCCTTTGATTATATTTCTTGTAATAAATTTTATTTTTGGAATAGGGATAAAAAAACTATGGAAAAATCTAAGCGACTCTTTATTAAATCGAAGCGATCTTTTCGTAGACGTTTGCCCCCGATTCAATCGGGGGACCGAATTGATTATAAAAACATGGGTTTAATTTGTCGATTTATTAGTGAACAAGGAAAAATATTATCTAGACGCGTAAATAGATTGACCTTAAAACAACAACGATTAATTACAATTGCTATAAAACAAGCTCGTATTTTATCTTCGTTACCTTTTCTTAATAACGAAAAACAATTTGAAAAAAGCGAGTCGACTGATAAAATTACTACTTTAAGAAAAAAAAATAGAAATTAAAAATTCGAAATCCAATTTGAATTTCTATTCGAATTCAACATGGATTGATGTTTTGTTCGAAAATTAGGATAATTCCATTTTATTTTTTTGTTGTAATAAAAAAAAGATAATAGGTAACGAAGAATAATTTTTTTTTTTTTTTAAGCGTGGTTGTTTCTTTTGATAGCTTTATCATATGATAAAGCTATCAAAAGAAACAAATTTCTATTCTATACCTTCCTGGAGTAAATAAGGGGGTTTTAGGTTTTTCTTATATTGTTGGCAATCATAAAAAGACAATTCTCTTTTAATATAGCAATTTGGGCAACTATTTTACGATTAAGAAGCAATTGCCTCGTGTATAGACTATGAATTAAATTACTATAAATATAAGATACTTTTTGATTCCCGCGAATTACTGCATTTATTCGACTAATCCATAAACCACGAAAATCTCTTTTTTTCCTATCTCTATCACGATGAGCCGAAACCAAAGCTTTCATTTTCTGTTGAGTAATAGTTCGAGTAAGTCTTGAATGAGCTCCGCGAAAACTTGATACGAATAAACGAATTTTTGTCCTCCGTTTGCGAGCTATATATCCTCGTTTAATTCTGGTCATTGAATAAATGATATTTTGAGGAATAACTTTTTCACTTTTCAGTTATTCTTTTTTTATTCCTAGTCTATTAATAACAAAAATGGATTCTTCCGGTGTATAAAAAAAAATTCCAATGGCTCTTGCTACTATAACCACCCCAACCACGATTTTTTATATTTTTTTGATAAACATTGAACCTCCAAATCAGAAATTGTATTGATACTAGATATCAAAAAAAAAAAAAGAAAAATAGTAAATGAAATAGGACACATATATAATTAATTGGTGGGTTCCTTCGTTTCTATGATTTTTTTTAGAAATGGCCAGGTCCTCTCTATACACCGGAGCCTTTTTCTTTTCATTTTTGATTCATTTAATCAATGTTATTGTTAACTTGTACAGTTCACACTCTATGGCTCTACCCATGCAATATTGAGTAAGTAGGTTTTTTCACAACGAAATCTAGTTATATAGTAACGGTATTTAATTATGAAAATTGGCTGGGTAGCTGACCCTCTTATTCCATTCTTACAAAATCCATCAAAATTCATTCATTAAGGACATACTTTATTTTGAATTGAAATAGTATTTTCTCCGCTTAACAGGTAACTTTTTTTTGTTACCGATGGGAAAGTCCTTCTCATCTTAAATTGCAAATTAGTATGATTGGTTTTGCACCAATCGAAACCATAAATTTGATACAAGATAGAAGAATGTAAAGAATTATAGAATTGTATACAAAAGGAATTATATATAAGTTAAGATATTGTGAATGTAGTTTTCGCATTCATACTATCTTAACCGATTACCAATACTGAAAACTTTTCATTGGTTTTTTCTTTCTTAGTTTTTCATTTGAACGAGTCGCACATACACCCTGGTACACGTTCCTCGGCGTTGAGGGCATCCCCGAAGAGCTGGGGATTTTGTGACGTTTCGGATTGGCTGTCTTGTGTTTCTAATAAGTTGTTTCATAGTTGGCATGGTAAGTCGTACTATATATATATATATTTTGGTATAATGAGCAGGTTTAGATCTATCCTAACCGTGAATTACTTATATCCTATCTTACTGATAGCCTATATTATTGATACTCTATTAATAGATTTAGAGATATTCTCTTAAAATGTAAAGTAAGAAGAGTAAAAAATGAAATTTCCAATCCTGTATTTTATTAGAATCAATCTTGCCACCGATTTTTTATTCAACTGCTACAAGATCTACAATTCCATGAGCTTGGGCTTCTGCTGCTGACATAAAAACATCCCTTTCCATGTCTTCCGATATAACCCATAAAGATTTGCCCGTTCTTTGTACATAAACCCTTGTGATAGTTTCACGCATTTTCAGTAGCTCTTCCGCTTCCAGGATAAATTCTCCCGCTTGTGCTTCATAAAAAGAACTAGCGGGTTGGTGGATCATTACCCTGATTATATCACTTAAGTAGTATTTCCCTTATCTTGATAAATATTTTTAGAATTCTTTATCCTATGTTGGTATATTGCTAAAGATTGTCTTTATTCCCAAAATAAAGGTAAAAGGGATAAAGCCAAATAAGAAAAAAGCAAAAAGAATATTCAATAACCGTACAAGCATTTTGTATTGATGCATACGGCTTTTGCACCTATGCAATTCATTTTTTCCTAAAAGTATTTTCTTCGATGAATTTTTTTCTACATTTACAAATTTATTTTTTTCTATCAAAGAAAAAAGAAGTACAAAATCTACTGGGTCTTTTGGATCCGGATCCTTAAATAATAAACAATAGAATCACCAACTTTCTTTTTTCTTTTTGAATCTATTTTCAAATACTACGATGGTTCCGTTGTTTTTTATATCATTTTGGTATTCAACAATCCAAAAGTTTCTTTTTTTTTTCATATGTTATGTTTTCTTCTGATTCAAATAAAAATTGTTAAAAGCTTTCTGGTATGAAAAAAAACAAACAAGTCTGCGACACTAAAATTAAACTAGGTTCCTTATCGATCAGATAAAATTGTAAATACCCTCTTTTTCATACTACTCTTTCTATATATAATTCAATAATTGAAACAAATTGCATATGGAATTCAACATACCATGCTATTATTACTTTGGTTTTTATGGCGAAGGTATAGTATATATATATAGATATCTATTCTATATATTTTCAAAGAAAAGAATCATTGGCGCCAAGCGTGAGGAAATGCAAGACGTTTGGTAATTGTGCCTCCTGCCAAAAGAAAGGATCCCATTGAAGCAGCTAATCCCAAACATACTGTCTGTACATCTGGTTGTACAAATTGCATAGTATCATAAAGAGCTATTCCAGGTATTACCCAACCGCCTGGAGAGTTTATAAACAGATATAAATCTTTATTCTCTTTCTCTATGCTCAGATATATCATAAGACTAATAAGTTGATTCGATATTTCACTATCAACGTCTTGACCTAAAAAAAGTAATCTTTCTCGATAAAGTCGATTGATTAGGATTCCATTTTTTCCTTAAAAGCCGTACATGCACCTTTTGATGCATACAGTTCATCAAAAATTATATAAGCAAAAAAGGAATCAATGTGTCGATTTGAATCTTTTTCTTTTTCTAATGGATTTCTTCGAACTAAAAAAAAAGAATAATATACTCAATTTAGTGAACTATCTTCTCATTGATGTATTGCTTTCATCGAGATCGAAGCCCAATCACAATGTAATTTTCTTGTTTCTGAATGGACTTTTTCAATTCTTTTAGGTTTCTTTTCTACTCTGAGTAAAGATCTGCCCGATTTGCATTTGCACATATAGAACAAATATTCCAAAACTATGTCTTTTTGTTATAACTTCTTCCTTTTCTGAATTTATTAATGTTTTCTGTAAAATAGAATATATGGATATGATAGAAGTAGTGATCATAGCTATATTACCAATTGGTTTTTTCTACACAGAGCCTGAGTATTTTATTTTCTTGGTCCAATTAAGCCAACCATAAATTATTCATAATTTCGAGTAATAATTTGGAGATTTTCTCTAAAAATTCAAAAATCGATAGAATTCTACTTCATTACACTTCACGCTCCCCATTTTTTTATGTTTATGATTGAATCATTCTCTTTTGGGGGTGAAAGAGGGGATATCTCGATCGGGGGAGAAAACGGGTAAATCCCATATAACCTACTATATCTGACAAGTCGCACTATATATCAACCCAAGATGCATCACGGTCCCCGGGGGTTCGAAAGGGTACTCTTGGAACACCAATGGGCATAAAATGGACAAATAATAAAGTCATATATCTCACTTTAGTGTGGAAACGTAAGAATTAGCTTATTGTGTTAAAAATGATTGACTTTATTTTAGATTGATATTGCTTTTTTTTTTAGAAAAAAGAATACTAAATAAAGTTAAATTGTTACGAAAGGGTCATTGGGGTGATAAGTGAATATGTCTGCATTTACTTATTTCAATATTCATACAGAAAGTTGTCAACTCCTCTCGTCTCCCCACCATTGCGTATTGTTACTTATCCGGTATAGAATAAATCTGTTTCTTTTATTTCTACAAATACGATTGTTCCATTTTCCAAGAGAATCTACTGAAAGGCTATAAGAATTTTTTTCCAGTGCAATAAAGTTACACAGTGTCTATTTTTTGTTGAAGGGGTATTTTTTCATGGGTTTACCTTGGTATCGTGTTCATACTGTTGTATTAAATGATCCGGGCCGTTTGCTTTCTGTTCATATAATGCACACAGCTCTAGTTGCTGGTTGGGCCGGTTCGATGGCTCTATATGAATTAGCAGTTTTTGATCCCTCTGACCCTGTTCTTGATCCAATGTGGAGACAGGGTATGTTCGTTATTCCTTTCATGACTCGTTTAGGAATAACTAATTCGTGGGGCGGTTGGAATATCACAGGAGGGGCTATAACGAATCCGGGTATTTGGAGTTACGAAGGTGTGGCCGGAGCACATATTGTGTTTTCAGGCTTGTGCTTTTTAGCGGCTATTTGGCATTGGGTTTATTGGGATCTAGAAATCTTTTGTGATGAACGTACTGGAAAACCTTCTTTGGATTTGCCAAAAATTTTTGGAATTCATTTATTTCTTGCGGGAGTAGCTTGTTTTGGTTTTGGCGCATTTCATGTAACAGGATTGTATGGTCCCGGAATATGGGTGTCTGATCCTTATGGACTGACTGGAAGGATACAATCCGTAAATCCCGCGTGGGGTGTGGAAGGTTTTGATCCTTTTATTCCGGGGGGGATAGCTTCTCATCATATTGCGGCAGGAACGTTGGGCATATTAGCGGGTCTTTTCCATCTTAGTGTGCGTCCACCCCAACGTCTATATAAAGGATTACGTATGGGAAATATTGAAACTGTCCTTTCTAGCAGTATTGCTGCTGTCTTTTTTGCAGCTTTTGTCGTTGCTGGAACTATGTGGTATGGTTCAGCAACAACCCCCATTGAATTATTTGGTCCTACTCGGTATCAATGGGATCAGGGATACTTCCAGCAAGAAATATATCGAAGAGTTGGTGCGGGACTAGCCGAAAATCAAAATTTAACAGAAGCTTGGTCTAAAATTCCTGAAAAATTAGCTTTTTATGATTACATCGGAAATAATCCAGCAAAAGGGGGGTTATTTAGAGCGGGTTCAATGGACAATGGAGATGGAATAGCCGTCGGTTGGTTAGGACATCCCATTTTTCGAGATAAAGAGGGACATGAGCTTTTTGTACGTCGTATGCCTACTTTTTTTGAAACATTTCCAGTTGTTTTAGTAGATGGGGACGGAATTGTTAGAGCCGATGTTCCTTTTCGAAGGGCAGAATCAAAATATAGTGTCGAACAAGTAGGTGTAACTGTTGAGTTCTATGGTGGTGAGCTTAATGGCATAA